TGATTATATGTTAGAATATTTAGTGTCGGGCGATTTTTCATAAATTTTTAATAGGGACTTTCAGGCTAATTGGCGGATGCAATAAATAAAGATTGTGCACATATATATATATATATATATATATAATGTGGATGCCAATTTATACCTCAACTCGTTGGCTCACGCGTTCTTGAGTCCTCCTTGGTTTAGGGGTTTGACAAGGATAACAGGATTAACTGAGCGTAGGGGGGTAGGGGGGTTTGTCGCGCAAAAACCAAAAAAGGGGGCACTATATAAGGATAAGTTGAACAAGAGATGAATATGTTATGCACTTGACTTAAAAATATGTGGTTCTTAAATTATGTCTTACAATAATTAATATTTATCATCACATACAAGGAAAATGCTCCACCTTAAATTAACATTTGAGCCTGCACTCTGAGATGCAAGTGAAACGAAAAAAGGAAAAAATACGTTATGCATATAAGAGAACGCTCGGCTTGGTGGGTAACGAGACATATGTACTACACCATTAATCAAATGCCAGTATAATTATCCGAGGGTGGAATACTACAGTTATATGTTCCTGAAATAGGAACCAGATGCCAGTAATAGTTCACAGTGTGCAACCCCCACAATTGTGTCCCTGATTCCATCATGCATGATGTACCTTTATGTAAATTAGTTGGTGGTTTCTTACTACATTAATATATTCTAGTTAAATCTTAGTTGTTTATTTCAAGGAAAAGTTTGAGGTCAAATTTTTGGGGAATAAATCTATTACCCAACTTAAAATAAAATTATTTGTGAGTTTTAATATTATGCTTTATGCATACCCTAATATTTAGTACCTGCTTTATGTTTAAAGTAATAAAATGGTGATAATACATATATGTACTAATACATTAATGTAATATTATGCATATTATGTACTAAACCATAAGGGGTGGTCTACCCCAGAAAATAGTTTAGTTTAGAATTCTGGCTTTGGGAGCCAGTGGTGAGAGTTGAAATCTCTCTTTTCTGGGCGCTAGGGAGGAATTTAACCTCCGATCTTCGGATTACAAGACCGATGCTTTTAGACTAAGCTACTAGGGCAAGCTCATTCTAGTGCTTTATTTTCTAACCATCCTGCTAGTGGAATAAAGACAAGGAATAGTGCAAAGTATAATACAGACGCGATTTGCCCGATAATGATGAAGGGGTGTTCTACTGGCATTCCCCCGATTCATGTCAGGATAATCATATCTGCAACTAGGGTTCAGAATAGGAATTGGGTGATTGGGCGGAATGTTAACCCTCGTTGTTTTGAGGTGTGTAGAAGTGGCACCACTATTAATACCAGAATAGAAAATAGTAGTGCAAGGACACCTCCGAGTTTATTAGGGATCGACCGTAAGATGGCGTAGGCAAATAGGAAGTATCATTCTGGTTTAATATGCGGTGGAGTAACTAAGGGGTTAGCGGGGGTGAAGTTTTCTGGATCTCCCAACAGGTTGGGGGAAAATAATGCTAGTATTGTAAGGGCTAGGAGTATGACTACGAATCCAAGTAAGTCCTTATACGTGAAGTATGGATGAAAAGAGATTTTATCTGCGTCTGAGTTTAGCCCAATTGGGTTGTTTGACCCTGTTTCATGAAGAAATAGGAGATGTAAGATGGTTGCGGCGGCAATAATAAATGGCAGTAGGAAGTGAAATGCAAAGAATCGTGTTAATGTAGCATTATCTACTGAGAATCCGCCTCAAATTCATTGAACTAGTATATTGCCTATATATGGTACGGCGGATAAAAGGTTTGTAATTACCGTGGCGCCTCAGAAAGACATTTGACCTCACGGGAGGACATAGCCGACAAAGGCCGTTATCATAACTAGTAGTAGAAGAACTACGCCAATGTTTCAGGTTTCTTTATAAAGATAAGAGCCATAGTATAGGCCTCGGGCAATATGCATGTAGATACAGATAAAGAAGAATGATGCCCCGTTAGCGTGGATATTGCGGATTAGTCATCCGTAATTCACGTCCCGGCAGATATGGGTGACCGATGAGAATGCGGTGGAAATATCCGAGGTATAATGTATGGCTAGGAATAGGCCGGTTAGGATTTGAGTAGCCAGGCATAACCCTAGAAGGGACCCAAAGTTTCATCATACTGAAATGTTGGATGGTGCTGGTAGGTCAACCAGTGCGTCATTAGCAATTTTGATAAGGGGATGTGTTTTTCGTAGGCTTGCCATAGTGGTTCTTGTAGTTGAATAACAACGGTGGTTCTTCAAGTCATTGGTCTCGGTTAAAGTCTGAGCAAGAATTATGACCTATTTCATGTTTCTGTTATTAATAGCTTTGGTTGTAGGCTTAGTTGCTGTTGCTTCTAATCCTACGCCCTACTTTGCTGCACTTGGTTTAGTGGTTGCGGCTGGGGTTGGATGCGGAGTTTTGGTCGGCCATGGGGGTTCTTTTCTATCACTGGTTCTTTTCTTAATCTACTTGGGGGGAATGCTCGTAGTTTTTGCCTATTCGGCAGCTTTAGCTGCTGAGCCTTTTCCGGAAGCTTGGGGTAGTCGGTCTGTGCTGGGTTATGTTTTAGTTTATCTGCTAGGGGTTAGTCTAGCGGCGGGGGTGTTTTGAGGGGGTTGATATGAGGGTTCATGGGTAGTTGTGGATGGGTTAAAAGAATTTTCTATCTTGCGTGGTGATATTAGTGGTGTGGCTGCAATATACTCATCTGGTGGGGCTATGTTAGTTATTTGCGCTTGGGTGCTGCTTTTAACTTTACTTGTTGTGTTAGAGCTCACCCGTGGCTTAAGCCGCGGGACTCTTCGTGCAGTCTAAAGGAGGGCGGGGATAATGGCTAATACTAGAGTAAGGAGAAAGATGGTTAAGTATGTTTTGATTATTCCTCGTGAGATATCATTTGTGACTTTTGCCATGGTTGTTTGTGTTAGTGCCAGGCCTTTTGGCCCGAGGGCCTCGAGCCATGTTTTGTCGAGTTGGGTGGCGGCTGATTGTCCTAGGGTAAGTTTAAGTTTCGGGAGTAGTCGATGAGTAATTGCAGGGAAGAACCCCAGCATATTTGAGAAGTGGTGTGTGGGGATCATGGGGGTAATTTTTACTTGCTTGCTCGTTATGTTGGCTAGTTCTATGGCTACTAGTAGGCCTATAATTGTTACTAAGAGGGCTGCTATTTTTAGGGTAGTTGGCATCGTCATAATTGGTGTTTTTATAGGTGGAAAGTTTTGTGTGATGATAAGTCCCGCGAGGATGCTTCCTCAGGCAAGTCGCTTGATGGAATTAATTACTAATGGGTTATTCTCATTAATCGGGGGCAGGGGTAGGAATCGCGGGGTTCCTATAACCACAAAGTATACTAGTCGGAAACTATATACCGCGGTGAATGATGTGGCGACTAGCGTTAGGGTTAGGGCTCAGGCGTTTAGATAAGAGGTGTTTAGGGCTTCAATAATTGCGTCTTTTGAGAAAAATCCTGCCAGGAATGGGGTTCCTGTTAGGGCTAGGCTACCAATTGTGAAGTAGGTTGAGGTGGCGGGCATGATGTTAAATAGGCCTCCCATTTTTCGGATGTCTTGTTCGTCGTTTAGGCTGTGGATAATTGACCCCGAGCATAGAAATAGTATGGCCTTGAAAAAGGCGTGGGTACAGATGTGGAGGAATGCTAGTTGTGGTTGGTTTAATCCAATCGTAACCATTATTAGGCCTAATTGACTTGATGTTGAGAAAGCTACAATTTTCTTGATATCATTTTGGGTTAGGGCACAAGTGGCTGTAAATAGTGAGGTTAGTGCTCCAAGGCAAAGACAGGTTGTTAGGACCAGTTGGTTGTCTTCCATGAGGGGGTGGAGGCGAATTAATAGGAAGATCCCCGCTACAACTATAGTGCTTGAGTGGAGTAGGGCGGATACTGGCGTAGGGCCCTCCATGGCGGACGGGAGTCAGGGGTGTAGGCCAAATTGGGCTGATTTTCCTGTTGCCGCCAAGGCAAGTCCTATTAAGGGTATTGTTATGTCGAAGCTTTTTGACAAGGTAAAAATTTGTTGAATTTCCCAGGAGTTGAGGTTTATTGCGAGCCAGGCTATAGTTATAATTAGTCCAATATCTCCTACCCGGTTATAAATAACGGCCTGGAGGGCCGCTGTGTTGGCGTCTGCCCGTCCGTGTCATCATCCAATGAGTAAAAAGGATATGATTCCTACTCCTTCTCAGCCGATAAATAGTTGAAATATATTGTTAGCTGTAACTAAAATAATTATAGCTACTAAGAATGTGAGTAGGTATTTAAAGAATCGGTCAATGTTGGGGTCGGAGTGTATATATCATAGTGCAAATTCCAGAATTGATCAAGTAACGTATAGGGCAATGGGGACGAAGATTAGGGAGTAATGGTCAAATTTGAAGCTGATATTTACGTCAAATGTTTGGGTATTTATTCATTGTCAATTTGTAATGATGCCCTCTGTTTTCAGATTAAGGAAGATTATAAGTGGCAAAAGGCTGACAAAGAATGCGGAGCTAACGGCAGTTTTAGTTGTCTCTGCTATGTTGGATTCTTGTTGGTTGGGGTTTAATGTGGTGAGTAGTGGATAAACCAAGATGAAGAAGATCAGGAGAAGCGATGAGTGTATAATTAGTGTCATTTTAGCTTTCACTTGGATTTGCACCAAGAGTTTTTGGTTCCTAAGACCAACGGATGAACTGTTATCCTTTAAAAGCGCAAGGAAGCCGTGGATTTTAACCTCGGGGCGTAAGGATTAGCAGTGCTTACTATTTCAGTTCCTCCTTGGTGAGTAAGGGGGTTTTAGCCCCTATCTTTAGAATCACAATCTAATATCTTGATTAAACTATACTTACAATAGCATCATCCCCACATGAGTTCTGGTTTTGTCATTAGTAGGAGGACAGGAATTAGGTGCAAGGTTATTAACAAGTGTTCTCGGGTGTGAAATGGCTGAAGTCCTATAATGTGGTTTGGTGTTGGGCCCCGCTGTGATATGAGGAATATATATAGGGAATAGCCGGCTGTGATTAGTGTTCCCAGTCCGGTGAGCAGGATTGTTCACGGGGACCAGTTAAATAATGTTGTGATGATTATTAGTTCCCCTATTAAATTGGGCAGTGGTGGGAGTGCGAGGTTGGCTAGGTTGGCGATGAATCATCATACCGCGGTTAGTGGAAAAATCACTTGTAGTCCTCGGGCAAGAACTATTGTTCGGCTATGAGTTCGTTCATATGCTGTGTTGGCTAGGCAGAATAATGCTGAGGAAACTAGTCCGTGGGCAATTATTAAAATGATTGCTCCTGAGAATCCTCATGGGGTTTGGATTAGAATTCCCCCTGCTACCAATCCCATGTGGCTTACGGATGAGTAGGCAATTAGTGATTTTAGGTCTGTTTGTCGGAGGCAGATTGATCCAGTTATAATAATGCCTCAGAGGGCTAAAATGATGAATGGATAGGCTAGTTCTTTTGATAAGGGGTCCAGCATTACTATTATGCGTATCATCCCGTACCCGCCAAGTTTTAGTAGAACTGCTGCTAGTACTATAGATCCTGCTACGGGGGCTTCTACGTGCGCTTTTGGTAGCCATAGGTGAACGCCATATAGTGGTATCTTAACTAAAAATGCGATTAGGCAGCCGGCCCACCAAATTATGTGACCTCAGGAGTTGAGTTGTAAGGGTTGCGAGTATTGGAGCACTAATATTGATAGCGTCCCAGTAGATTGTTGAAGGAGGAGTAGGGCAACCAGAAGCGGGAGGGATCCCGCCAGCGTATAGAATAGGAAGTAGGTTCCTGCATTAAGTCGTTCGGTTTGATTTCCTCACCGGGTAATAATAATAAGGGTTGGAATAAGGGTGGCTTCAAACATAATATAAAATATAATAATCTCTGTGGCCCCGAATGCTATAATTAAGAAAGTTTGTAGTGAGGCAAGGAGCATAATATATGAGCGCTGTCGGCTAATTGGCTCGGGGTTGATATGGTTTTGGCTGGCTAGGATTATGAGTGGGAGTAGCCAGCATGTTAACACCAGAAGGGGGGTTGACAGTGGGTCCGTGGCCAGAAATATATTGGAGGAGGCCCACCCGGTTTCGGATGTCCATTTTAATCATGTTAGACTGATGAGGGCAATCAGGAGGCTATGTGCGGTTGTAGTCGTCCATAACCATTTGGGGGAAGTGAGTCAAATTGTTGGGAATAGTATAATTGTGGGGATTAATACTTTTAGCATTGTAGAAGATTAAGGTTTTGTAGACGGTCGGTGCCGTGGGTGCGAGCGGTGGCAACTAGTAGTGCTAGACCGGTGCTTGCTTCACAAGCAGAAAAGGCCAAGAGCAGTATAGGGGCTGTTGAGAATCCTGTAGACTCGAATTGTAATGCCCATAAGGCCAGCGCAATAAATAAGGATAATATTATTCCTTCTAAGCATAGGAGTGCGGAGAGTAGGTGGGTTCGGTGGAATGCTAGTCCTATTATACCTAAAATAAATGCTGAGCTGAAGCTGAAATGTACGGGTGTCATGAGGGGGCCGTGGAGTTAAACCACGATTTTCTGAGCCGAAATCAGAGGTCTTATTTTGGACTAACCCCCTATTCTGCTCATTCTAAGCCACCTTGAGTTCATTCATAAATTAGTCCCAGGGTCAGTAGAACTAGGACTGTTGTGGCTCAGAAGAATGTTCCAGTGGGGTTGTGGAGTTGGTCACCTCATGGTAGCGGGAGAAGGAGGGCGATTTCTAGGTCAAATAGGAGAAATAGGATTGCCACCAGGAAGAAGCGTAGGGAAAATGGTAGGCGGGCGGATCCTAGTGGGTCGAATCCGCATTCATATGGTGATAACTTCTCTGCATCGGGGTTTATTTGTGGTAATCAAAAAGACACGACTGCTAGAATTAAGGACAGGGTTATTGTAATAACTAAGATAGTTATAATTAGATTCATTATCTTTCCTTGGGGTTTAACCAAGACTGTGTGATTGGAAGTCACTCGTACTAACTTTAATACTAGGAAGATTATGAGCCTCATCAATAGATAGACACGTAGAGGAATAGTCATACTACGTCGACGAAGTGTCAGTATCAGGCAGCGGCTTCAAAGCCAAAATGGTGTTCAGATGTAAAGTGGTATTGGATTTGACGCAGAAGACATACTGCTAAGAAGGTTGATCCGATAATGACGTGTAGTCCGTGGAATCCTGTGGCCACGAAGAATGTTGAGCCGTAGACTCCGTCTGCGATTGTGAAGGGTGCTTCATAATATTCTATGGCTTGGAGTGCAGTGAAATAAAATCCCAGTAGAATAGTTAATGTTAAAGACTGGATGGCTTGTTTTCGTTCCCCCTCCATAATGCTGTGGTGGGCTCATGTTACTGTGACCCCTGATGCTAATAGTACGGCTGTGTTGAGGAGTGGTACTTCAAAAGGGTCTAGTGGGGTAATTCCTGTGGGGGGTCAGCATCCTCCTAGCTCTGGTGTTGGTGCTAAGCTTGAGTGGTAAAAGGCTCAAAAGAACCCGAGGAAAAAGAATACTTCGGAGGTGATAAATAGAATTATTCCGTATCGTAACCCCTTTTGTACTGGGGGTGTGTGGTGGCCTTGGAAGGTCCCCTCTCGGATAATATCACGTCATCACTGGTATATGGTGAGAAGTAGGAGAATTATTCCTAAAGTTATAAGTGTTGTTGAGTGAAAATGGAATCAGATTGCTAAACCGGACGTTATTAGTAGGGCAGCGATAGCTCCGGTCAGTGGTCATGGGCTTGGATCAACTATATGATAGGCATGTGCTTGGTGGGCCATTAAACGTTTTCTTGTAAGTAAAGGCTTAGAAGAAGTACAAACACATAGGCTTGGATTATTGCTACTGCAACTTCTAATAATGTCAGGAGAAAGAGTACGGCAGCAGTTAAGATTGCTACTGTTGGTATTATTGGTAGAAGAACAAATACGGCCGTGGCGATGAGTTGAATTAACAGGTGACCTGCGGTTAGGTTGGCTGTGAGTCGGACCCCCAGGGCTAGTGGTCGGATAAATAGGCTAATTGTTTCGATGATAATTAGTACAGGGATCAGTGGAATGGGCGTTCCTTCTGGCAGGAGGTGTCCTAGGGCGATTGTTGGTTGATTTCGTATCCCAATAATCACTGTAGCGAGTCATAGTGGTACGGCAAATCCTATGTTGAGTGATAGTTGTGTTGTAGGTGTAAAGGTATATGGGAGTAGGCCCAACATGTTAGTTGTAATTAAGAAGATTATTAATGAGGCTAATAATAGTGCTCACTTATGTCCTTCTACATTCAATGGCAGCATTAGTTGATTTGTGAATCGGTTAATGAATCATCCTTGAATTGTAATGAGTCGGTTATTAATTCATCGAGATGAGGGGGTTGGGTAAAGTACTCAGGGGAGTGCAATTGCGATCGCAATTAGTGGAATTCCCAGGTATGATGGGCTTGCAAATTGGTCAAAGAAGCTTACTATCATGGTCAGTCTCAGGACTCAGTTTTGTGTTTTTCAGCACTTACTGGGGTTGGCTCATTTGGCGAGATATGGTTTAAGATTTTAGTTGGGATAATAGTTAAGAAAATTAATCAGGAAAACACTAAAATTGCGAATCAAGGGCCGGGGTTTAATTGTGGCATTTCACTAGAGGTGGTTAGGAATCACCAATCTTTGGCTTAAAAGGCCAATGCTTTGTCCAATATTTAGCTTCCTAGCGAGGCGTCTTCTAGTATTAGTGAAGATCAGTTTTCAAAGTGTTCTAGCGGGACTGCTTCAACTACGATGGGTATAAAGCTGTGGTTAGCCCCGCAGATTTCAGAGCACTGTCCATAAAATACTCCTGGGCGGGAGGCAATAAATGCGGTTTGATTAAGTCGTCCTGGGACTGCGTCCATTTTTACGCCCAGGGATGGAACAGCTCAGGAGTGTAGTACATCTTCAGCGGACACTAAAACACGAATTGGGGATTCTATTGGGACAACTATTCGGTGGTCTGTTTCTAGAAGTCGGAATTGTCCTGGGGTAAGGTCTTGAGTTGGTACTATGTAAGAGTCAAAGCCTAGGTTTTCATAGTCCGTATACTCATAGCTTCAGTATCATTGATGTCCTATTGCTTTAATTGTCAGGTGAGGGTCATTAATTTCGTCTATAAGATAGAGAATGCGCAGGGAGGGTAAGGCAATTAGTACTAAAATAACAGCTGGTAGAATAGTTCACACAATTTCGATTTCTTGAGAGTCTAAAATATATTTATTAGTGAGCTTGGTAGATACCATTGCAACGATAATATATAACACTAAGGTGCTAATTAGAAATACGATTATTAGTGCATGGTCGTGGAAGTGAAGAAGTTCTTCTATAACGGGTGATGCCGCGTCTTGGAATCCTAGTTGTGTTGGATGTGCCATTAAGCTTTGGGCCTAAGACATGCAGGGATTTAACCTACAATTACACCTTGACAAGGTGATGTAATTTACATTTTACTAATGTCTTTAGAAGAAAGTGACAGAGTGGTTATGTGGCTGGCTTGAAACCAGCATATGGGGGTTCAATTCCTCCCTTTCTCGTTAATTTGATTGAATTTGAACAAATGCTGGCTCCTCGTATGTGTGATAAGGAGGGGGGCAGCCGTGAAGTCATTCTACGTTTGTCATTGTTAGTTCTACAGATAGTACTTCTCGTTTAGCGGCAAAGGCTTCTCATAAGATAAATAGGAATATAATAACCGCTACTAAAGAAATTAATGATCCAATGGAAGACACTGTATTTCACAGGGCATAGGCGTCTGGATAATCAGAATATCGTCGTGGCATGCCCGCTAGCCCTAGGAAATGTTGTGGGAAGAACGTAAGATTAACTCCAATAAACATAACCCCGAAGTGAATTTTTGTTCAGGTGCTGTGAAGGGTATACCCGGATAGTAGGGGAAATCAGTGTACAAAGGCTGCTATGATGGCAAACACAGCACCCATCGATAATACGTAGTGGAAGTGTGCAACCACGTAGTAGGTGTCATGAAGGACAATGTCAAGCGATGAATTAGATAGGACAATTCCTGTGAGCCCTCCCACCGTAAACAGGAAAATGAACCCGAGGGCTCATAGTATGGGCGTTTCTCATTTGATTGATCCCCCATGGAGTGTGGCTAATCAGCTAAATACTTTTACACCTGTTGGGATCGCGATAATTATTGTTGCAGATGTAAAGTATGCACGAGTGTCTACGTCCATCCCGACAGTAAACATGTGGTGGGCTCACACAATAAATCCTAGAAGGCCAATGGCCATTATAGCTCAGACTATCCCTATATACCCGAATGGTTCTTTTTTGCCTGAGTAGTAGGCTACAACGTGAGAAATAATTCCAAACCCTGGAAGGATGAGAATATAAACTTCGGGGTGCCCAAAGAATCAGAATAAGTGTTGGTAAAGGATCGGGTCCCCTCCTCCTGCCGGGTCAAAGAATGTGGTGTTAAGGTTTCGGTCTGTTAGGAGTATTGTAATCCCGGCAGCTAAGACGGGTAAGGAGAGGAGAAGTAGCACGGCGGTTACAAGGACGGATCATACGAACAGGGGTGTTTGGTATTGGGAGATGGCCGGAGGTTTCATATTAATAGTTGTGGTGATGAAATTGATTGCCCCTAGAATTGATGAAATACCTGCTAAGTGAAGGGAGAAAATTGTCAGGTCTACTGATGCCCCTGCGTGAGCTAGATTCCCTGCAAGGGGAGGGTATACTGTCCACCCCGTTCCGGCCCCGGCTTCAACACCGGAAGAAGCTAATAGCAGTAGGAATGATGGGGGTAGTAGTCAGAAGCTTATGTTGTTTATTCGTGGGAATGCTATGTCGGGGGCTCCAATTATTAGAGGTACAAGTCAATTTCCGAACCCTCCGATAAGAATGGGCATTACTATAAAGAAAATTATTACGAAGGCGTGAGCAGTAACGATTACATTGTAAATTTGGTCATCACCTAGAAGCGACCCGGGTTGGCTTAGTTCAGCCCGAATGAGGAGGCTTAAGGCGGTTCCTACTATTCCGGCCCAGGCACCAAATACAAGATAAAGGGTACCAATGTCTTTGTGGTTAGTAGAGAAGAATCAGCGCGTGATTGCCACAGGTAGGGTGGCCGAGTGCTTAGGCGGTGGGTTGTAGCCCCGAAGACAGAGGTTTAAGTCCTCTTCCTATCAGCTCCGTGGTGAAGAACACATTGGATTGCAAATCCGAAGACGTAGATTAATACTCTGCCGGGGCTTTTCCCGCCTCACTGAGGCAGGCGGCGGGAAAAGTAGATGGATGCTCGCTGGTTTGAGCGCTTAGCTGTTAACTAAGAGTTTGTAGGATCGAGGCCTTCCCATCTAGTAAGGCCTTAGCTTAATTAAAGCGTCTGATTTGCAATCAGGAGATGTAAGTTAATCTCTTGTAGGCCTTAATCAGGGACTAGAAGATTTTCACTTCTACTTAGAGCTTTGAAGGCTTTTGGTCTAATATTATCCTAAGTCCCTAGGTGGTTAGTATTAGGATGGCGGGGGTAATTGGTAGTAATCCTAGGGTAGACACGATAAACAAAGCCAGGGGCAAGGAGGTTTGGGTTGTTTGGGTCCGTCAAGGGGTAGTTGAGTTAGTGGTGTTGGGGGAGACGGTTAGTGTTATTGCGTAACATAAGCGTAGGTAGAAGTATAGGCTAATTAGTGCGGTTAGAGCTATGGTTGTGGCGATGAGGGGGAGGTCTTGTTTTGCCAGCTCTTGTAGAATCATCCACTTTGGTATAAATCCCGTGAGTGGTGGGAGGCCTCCCAGTGAGAGCAGGACTAGGGCAGTTGTTGATGCTAGCACGGGGCTTTTTGATCAGGTTGTTGCGAGTGTGCTAATTTTAGTCGTCAGTGACACTTTCAGGGTCAGGAATGCTGCGGAGGTCATAATAATATATGTTACTAGTGCAATTAGGGTAAGTTGGGGGGCGTATTGGATTACAATAATCATCCATCCTATGTGGGCGATTGAAGAATAAGCTAGGATTTTTCGCAGCTGGGTTTGGTTTAGTCCCCCTCATCCGCCCACTAATGTGGATGCGGCTCCTAATAGCGTCAGTAGTAGAGGGTCAATGGTTTGTGCTGTTTGGACAATTAGTGCAAATGGGGCAAGCTTTTGTCAGGTGGATAGAATCAGGCCCGTGAGCAGATCTAATCCTTGCAGAACTTCTGGCATTCAGAAATGTACGGGTGCGAGTCCAATTTTAAGTGCCAGGGCGGCCATGAATATTGTACTGGCGATAGGGTTCGAGAGGTCGTTGATGCTTCACTCTCCTGTTGCTCAGGCATTTGTTGTGCTCGCAAATAGGATTATTGCTGCTGCAGTGGCCTGAGTTAAGAAGTACTTTGTAGTTGCTTCTACTGCACGGGGGTGGTGATGTTGCGCTATTAGGGGGGTAATTGCCAGTGTATTAATTTCCAGGCCTATCCAAGCCAGGAGTCAATGGGAGCTAGCAAAGGTTAGGGTGGTTCCTAACCCCAGGCTAGATAATAGGATTGCAAGTACGTATGGATTCATTGGCGGAGGAGGGATTTTAACCGTCATGTTCGGGGTATGGGCCCGAAAGCTTCATTAGCTGACCCTGCCTGTAGAAAGTGGTGTAAAGGAAGCACCAAGAGTTTTGATCTCTTGAGCATGGGTTCAATTCCCTTCTTTCTAGGAACTGAGGGGATTTTAACCCCTGTAAATCACTCTATCAAAGTGGTCCTTGGGTGCTCAGGCACAGTTCCCCAGTTACAGTTGTGGGGGGAGGCCCGCCAGTGCAATCGGCAGGGCGGTGTGTCATAGCACGAAGGCGAGTGTGAGGGGGAGGAAATTTTTCCAGACTAGGTGTATTAGCTGGTCATACCGGAACCGTGGGTATGAGGCCCGCACTCATAGGAATACGACGGACAGGAGTGCGGCTTTGGTTATAAGGTTAATTGTTGCAAGTTCAGGGATGCTAGGGATATGTGAGGCTCCTAGGAATAGTACGGCTGAGAGGGTATTTATTAGAAGGATGTTGGCGTATTCGGCCAGGAAAAATAGCGCGAAGGGCCCCCCTGCATATTCTACATTAAAACCAGATACTAGTTCTGATTCTCCTTCCGTGAGGTCAAATGGTGCTCGGTTTGTTTCGGCTAGTGTTGAGATATATCATATTGCAGCCAAGGGCCAGGCGGGCACAAGCAGTCAAATGCTTTCTTGGGTGATGTTAAATGTTTGTAGGGTGTATCCTCCGGAAAAAATAATTACGGAGAGGAGGATTAATCCTAGGCTGACTTCATAGGAGATTGTTTGGGCCACGGCCCGAAGGGCCCCCCAATTAAATGCATATTTTGAATTAGATGCTCAACCTGACCCGAGGATTGAGTACACCGCAAGGCTTGAGAGGGCCAGGATGAACAAGATTCCTAAGTTAAGATCAGTTACTGGGTGGGGTATGGGCATTGGTGCCCATAGGGTTATGGCTAGGGTTAGTGCAAGTATTGGGGCGGCTAGAAATAGAAATGGAGATGATGTGGATGGGCGAACGGGCTCTTTAATAAACAGTTTTACACCATCGGCGATGGGTTGTAGCAGTCCGTAGGGTCCTACTACATTTGGCCCTTTCCGTAGTTGTATATATCCTAGTACTTTTCGTTCAATCAGTGTTAGAAAAGCCACTGCCAGAAGGACTGGGACAATATAGGCCAGGGGGTTAATTAGATGTGTAATTAGGATGTTTAGCATAAACTGGGAAGAGGATTTGAACCTCTGATTAAAAGGGCTTAGGCCTTTCGCAATTTACCATGCTCTGCCACCCCAGTGTGTCCTTATTTTGGCCGGCTGGGATCTTGGCCCCCCTTTATTTTATTTATTTGTTTTCATAAATTAGGGGTGGGGCGTGCTTTAAGTATGGGCCCCTCTTTTCCGATCCTTTCGTACTAGGAAAAGTAGCGTTACAGATAGAAACTGACCTGGATTACTCCGGTCTGAACTCAGATCACGTAGGACTTTAATCGTTGAACAAACGAACCCTTAATAGCGGCTGCACCATTAGGATGTCCTGATCCAACATCGAGGTCGTAAACCCCCTCGTCGATATGGACTCTGGGAGAGGATTGCGCTGTTATCCCTAGGGTAACTTGGTTCGTTGATCGGCTTTGTTGCCGGATCATGTTTGGTCAGATGTTCTGCGGCTTAGAGATGTCTCTCTTGGCTTTAGGAAGTTTTCCTAGTCCACTTGGAGGCTTTTCTTTCCTCCGTGGTCGCCCCAACCGAAGGTAAAATCTCATGTCCCACAAGGTTTTTGCTTTTTATTAAGTTGCTTGACGTGGTTGAGTTTTGTACCTTAAGCTCCAAAGGGTCTTCTCGTCTTGTATTATTATACCCGCTTCTGCACGGATAGATCAATTTCACTGACTTGAAAGGGGAGACAGTTAAGCCCTCGTTTAGCCATTCATACAGGTCTCTATTTAAAAGACAAGTGATTGCGCTACCTTTGCACGGTCAAAATACCGCGGCCGTTGAACTTGTGGTCACTGGGCAGGCTGGACCTCCTATACTTGGTTTTGTTGCAGGAGGCGATGTTTTTGGTAAACAGGCGAGGCTTGCGTTTGCCGAGTTCCTTCCTTTTCTTTTAGTCTTTCCTTTAATGGCACTCCAGTGTGGGGGTAACGATGGTTTAATTGTGTGGTTTTCTTGGCCTCTTTGTAATTCACATTACTCTCTTGGGTTGAGTTCGTTAGTTGCCAATGGTAGGTCCGATTTGGCTTACACTTGTGCTTGGAGAAGGGCGGGCCTTCTTGTTACTCATTTTAGCATAGTCTCTTCCATGTGGGCATGGATTGGCCTAATAGTATTTAGGGGAATAAGATTTTTTGTCAGGATAATAAACTTCTTTCTGTCTGAGCTTTAACGCTTTCTGTTTAGGTGGCTGCTTTTAGGCCCACTAGAACAGTATGTTTTATGTATTATGATCTTTATCCTCCTGTAAAGGTTGTGTCCTTTGTTAAAGGGGCTGTACCCCCTTCAACTAACTCTCGTGTATTTCTCTTAGTCTTATTTATATCTTGATCGGAGGGGCGCGAGGCTGAACTTCTATTCATTTCTTAGGCAACCAGCTATCACCAGGTTCGGTAGGTCTGTCACTTCTACCCGGAGTTCTTCCCACTCTTTTGCCACAGAGACGGGTTGGCCCTTAATAGGCTGTCTCGGGGTAGCTCACCTGGTTTCGGGGTTTCAAACTAAAGGTCTCTTTGCTTGGGTGTACTGGCTAAATCATGATGCAAAAGGTACAAGATTTAATCTTTGCTTTTTTGTGCTTATATGGGTTGTTTCACTTCTCTTTCAGCTTTCCCTTGCGGTACTATTTCTATTGCTTTGGTGGGACCTTTTCCGTCTCCCGTACTCAGGTAAAAGAATGGTTTAGTTTTTGGTGTTGGGCTTATTTTATTTTATTTACATTGTCTAGTTATTGGGTGGTCAAGCTAGCTGTTTGGCTCAGGGTGATCCAGTTTGCATGGATGTCTTCTCGGTGTAAGTGAGATGCTTGACTGACTCAGCCACGCCCTGGGTTTGATCCAAGTGCACCTTCCGGTACACTTACCGTGTTACGACTTGCCTCCCCTTGTCAGTGCTAATATATTAGGTATTTTTGATGCGTTTAGACAGGGGAGAGTGACGGGCGGTGTGTACGCGTCTCAGAGCCGGGTTCAAAGGGACACTCTATTTCCCCTTTACTATTAAATCCTCCTTCAAGCACTGTTTCATGGTGCATGTTCGTAATGTTCTATAAATAGAAAATGTAGCCCATTTCTTCCCACCTCATACGCTACACCTTGACCTGACGTTCTGGGTTGTGCCCATTTTGCTTACTTTTATATCCTTCACAGGGTAAGCTGACGACGGCGGTATATAGGCTGGGGTGACTAGAAGTGGTGAGGTTGAACGGGGGTTATCGGTTCTAGAACAGGCTCCTCTAAGGGGGTCTGAGACACCGTCAGGTCCTTTGGGTTTTAAGCTAATGCTCGTAGTACCCTGGCGGACATCTAATTGTAGTTGGATGTCTGAGTTTACGGCTGAGCATAGTGGGGTATCTAATCCCAGTTTGTTTCTCAGCTTTCGTGGGGTCAGGTGGGTTTATTAAAGCTACTTTCGTATACAGGGCCTCGGACACCTAGAAGCGTATGACGGCCAAGGGGCCATTTGGCTTTATTTTATTTATCCTTAACCACCCTTTACGCCGTTATAATATCAACTAGGGCCTCTCGTCTAACCGCGGTGGCTGGCACGAGTTTTACCGGCCCTCTTAGCACTAACTGAGTCAAGTTTTCACTTATGGCTTAATGTTTATCACTGCTGAATTCCCTTGGGGGTGTGGCTTGGCTAGGCGTCTTGGGCTAATATTTGTGCCTGATGCCCGCTCCTCGTCCCCGGGGAGGGGGATTGAGGGCATATTCACTGGGCTGCGGAGACTTGCATGTGTAAGTTGGGCTAGAGCTGATAGTAAGGTCGGGACCATGCCTTTGTGCACGCGGAGTTTCTTAGGACTCATCTTAGCATCTTCAGTGCTATGCTTTATATTAAGCTACGCTAGC